AATGAATTGCCTGATAAAAAGGATTACCTTGATAGGGTAAATAATGTAATTAAAATTACATTCATTATTATATTTAATAGAATTAAACTATTTCTAAAAGTATCAAAAACTTTTGTGCATCATACACTAAAATATAATTATTTTTAAAAAAATAAGCTAAATAAGCTACTGGGCTCATACCCCATTTATAAAGGTTTTAATCCTTTTTTTTTTAATTTTTAATAATTCATCAAAAATATTATTTATTTTTATTCTTATAATAAGTACAATAATTTCAATTTCTTCAAATTCTTGATTAGGAGCTTGAATAGGTTTAGAAATTAATTTATTATCTTTTATTCCCCTAATAAGAGATAATAATTTAATATCTAATGAATCTTCATTAAAATATTTTCTAACTCAAACTTTAGCTTCCTTAATTTTACTATTTTCTTCGATTTTATTTATATACCAAAATAATTATATTAACCAAAATACAATTAATAATTTTATTAATATAATCATTTTATCTTCTTTATTAATAAAAACAGGAGCTGCTCCTTTTCATTTTTGATTTCCAACAGTAATAGAAGGATTAAATTGAATTAACTCTTTAATTTTAATGACATGACAAAAAATTGCTCCTTTAATATTAATTTCTTATTTAATTATTAAATTTATATTATTTTTATCAATTTTATTATCAGTTATTATTGGATCACTAGGAGGATTAAATCAATCATCTCTACGTAAACTAATAAGATTTTCATCTATTAATCACTTAGGGTGAATATTAATAAGTATATATTCAAATGAATCCTTATGAATTAATTATTTTATATTTTATAGTTTTATATCTTTAAATTTAATTCTTTTATTTAACATATTTAAATTATTTCATATTAATCAATTATTTTCTTTATTCTTTTTTAATAACAATTTAAAATTTATATTATTTTTAAATTTATTATCATTAGGAGGATTACCACCATTTTTAGGATTTATTCCTAAATGATTTACTATTCAGTACTTAACATTAAATAATCAATTTTTTATATTAACCATTATAATTCTTATAAGTTTAATTACACTATTTTTTTATTTACGTTTATGTTATACAGCATTTATGCTTAATAATTTAGAAAATAACTGAACTTTTAATATTTACTGAAATAACTGATTATTAAATTTATACTTAGTTTCTTCTTTTATTTCCACATTTGGATTATTTATTATTAGATTCTCTTATTATTTAATTTAAAGCTTTAAGTTAAATTAAACTAATAGCCTTCAAAGCTATAAATATGAGAATAATCTTTTAAGTTTTAATAATAATTTTATTATTCCTTTAGAATTGCAATCTAATATCATTCATGACTATAAAACTTGATTAAAAAGAATTTTTTCTTATAAATAAATTTACAGTTTATTGCCTAAATTTTCAGCCATTTAATCGCAACAATGATTATTTTCAACTAATCATAAAGATATTGGTACATTATACTTTTTATTCGGAATTTGAGCTGGTATAGTAGGAACTTCTTTAAGTTTATTAATTCGTGCAGAATTAGGTCATCCAGGTGCATTAATTGGAGATGACCAAATTTATAATGTTATTGTTACTGCTCATGCTTTTGTTATAATTTTCTTTATAGTTATACCTATCATAATTGGAGGTTTTGGTAATTGATTAGTTCCTTTAATATTAGGAGCTCCAGATATAGCATTTCCTCGAATAAATAATATAAGTTTTTGACTTTTACCACCTTCTTTAACTTTACTTTTAGAAAGAAGAATAGTAGAAAATGGGGCTGGAACTGGATGAACTGTTTACCCTCCTCTTTCTTCTGTTATTGCACATGGAGGAGCTTCAGTAGATTTAGCAATCTTCTCTCTTCATTTAGCAGGAATATCATCTATTTTAGGTGCAGTAAATTTTATTACAACCGTTATTAATATACGTTCAACAGGAATTACATATGACCGAATACCTTTATTTGTATGGTCAGTAGTAATTACAGCTTTATTATTACTACTATCTTTACCAGTATTAGCTGGAGCTATTACTATATTACTTACAGATCGAAATTTAAATACATCATTCTTTGATCCTGCAGGAGGTGGAGACCCAATCCTATATCAACATTTATTCTGATTTTTTGGTCATCCAGAAGTATATATTTTAATTCTTCCAGGATTTGGAATAATTTCCCATATTATTAGTCAAGAATGTGGAAAAAAGGAAACATTCGGTTCTTTAGGAATAATTTATGCTATACTAGCAATTGGATTATTAGGATTTATTGTATGAGCTCACCATATATTTACAGTTGGTATAGACGTAGATACACGAGCTTACTTTACTTCTGCAACTATAATTATTGCCATTCCAACAGGAATTAAAATTTTTAGTTGACTTGCTACTCTTCATGGAACTCAATTAAATTATTCTCCAGCTATTTTATGAGCTTTAGGATTTGTTTTCTTATTTACTGTAGGTGGATTAACTGGAGTTGTTTTAGCTAATTCATCAATTGATATTATTTTACATGATACTTATTATGTTGTAGCTCATTTTCATTATGTTTTATCAATAGGAGCAGTATTTGCTATTATAGCAGGATTTGTTCATTGATACCCTTTATTCACAGGTTTAACTCTTAATAATAAATGATTAAAAACTCAATTCATTATTATATTTATTGGAGTAAATTTAACTTTCTTCCCTCAACATTTCTTAGGATTAGCTGGTATACCTCGACGATACTCTGATTATCCTGATTCTTATACAACATGAAATGTTGTCTCAACTATTGGATCAACAATTTCATTAGTAGGAATTATCTTATTTATTATTATTTTATGAAAAAGCTTAATCAAACAACGACAAGTAATTTATCCTATACAATTAAATTCTTCAATTGAATGATATCAAAATATTCCTCCAGCTGAACATAGTTATTCAGAACTACCTTTATTATCTAATTTCTAATATGGCAGATTAGTGCAATAGATTTAAGCTCTATATATAAAGTATTTTACTTTTATTAGAATAATGTCAACATGAGCAAATTTAAATTTACAAGACAGAGCTTCACCTTTAATAGAACAATTAACATTTTTTCATGACCACACATTATTAATTTTAATTATAATTACAATTATAGTAAGTTATATAATATTTATATTATTTTTTAATAAATATAGAAATCGATTCCTTTTACATGGACAAACAATTGAAGTAATTTGAACAATTTTACCAACTTTTATCTTATTATTTATTGCTTTTCCTTCTTTACGTTTATTATATTTATTAGATGAAATTAACGAACCAACTATTACCATTAAATCAATTGGACATCAATGATACTGAAGTTATGAATATTCAGATTTTATTAATATTGAATTTGACTCTTATATAATTCCTTCAAATGAATTACAATTAAATAGTTTCCGATTATTAGATGTAGATAACCGAATTGTTTTACCTATAAATCATCAAATTCGAATTCTAGTAACAGCCGCTGATGTAATTCATTCATGAACAATTCCAGCATTAGGAGTAAAAATTGATGGAACTCCTGGTCGACTAAATCAAACTAATTTTTTTATTAACCGCCCAGGTTTATTTTTTGGTCAATGCTCAGAAATTTGTGGAGCAAATCACAGTTTTATACCAATTGTTATCGAAAGTGTTCCTATAAATTTTTTTATTAAATGAATTTCTAATATAAATTAACATTAAATGACTGAAAGCAAGTACTGGTCTCTTAAACCATGTTATAGTAATCTAGCAATTACTTTTAATGAAAAAAAAAAAAAAAAAAAAAAAAAAAAAAAAAAAAAAAAAAAAAAAAAAAAAAAAAAAAAAAAAAAAAAAAAAAAAAATTAGTTAAACAAATAACATTAGTATGTCAAACTAAAATTATTATATCTATAATATTTTTTAATTCCTCAAATAAGTCCTATTAGATGATTAAGTTTATTTATTTTATTCTTATTAATTTTTATTTTATTTAATATAATAAATTATTTTATTTATTTACCTTCAACTATCAAATCTAAAAATTTAGATACTTTAAATACAACTTCAATAAATTGAAAATGATAACTAATTTATTTTCTGTCTTTGACCCTTCTTCTAGAATTTTTAATTTATCATTAAATTGATTAAGTACTTTTTTAGGTTTATTATTAATTCCTTCTATATACTGATTAATACCTTCACGATATCATATTATTTGAAATAATATTTTATCTACATTACACAAAGAATTTAAAACTTTACTTGGTAATCCAAATCAAAAAGGAACTACTTTAATTTTTATTTCCCTTTTTAGTTTAATTTTATTTAATAATTTTATAGGTTTATTCCCTTATATTTTTACAAGAACTAGTCATTTAACTTTAACTCTTTCTTTAGCTCTACCTTTATGATTAGCTTTCATAATTTATGGTTGATTAAATCATACCCAACATATATTTACACATTTAGTACCACAAGGAACTCCTGCTGTTTTAATACCTTTTATAGTATGTATTGAAACTATTAGAAATATTATTCGACCTGGAACTTTAGCTGTTCGTTTAACTGCTAATATAATTGCTGGTCATTTATTATTAACTTTATTAGGAAATACTGGTCCTTCTCTTTCATCTTTTATTGTTGTTATTTTATTAATTACTCAAATTGCATTATTAGTTTTAGAATCAGCTGTAGCTATTATTCAATCTTACGTATTTGCAGTATTAAGAACACTATACTCTAGAGAAGTAATTTAATATAATGTCAACACACTCAAATCACCCATTCCATTTAGTAGATTATAGCCCCTGACCATTAACAGGAGCTATCGGAACAATAACATTAGTATCTGGTATAGTAAAATGATTTCATCAATATAACATAATTCTATTATTAATCGGATTAACAATTACTTCTTTAACCGTTTATCAATGATGACGAGATGTTTCACGAGAAGGAACTTTCCAAGGTTTACATACTTATGCAGTAACAACAGGTTTACGATGAGGAATAATTTTATTTATTCTTTCAGAAGTTCTTTTCTTTTCATCTTTTTTTTGAGCTTTTTTCCACAGAAGACTATCTCCAACTATTGAACTTGGAGCAATATGACCACCTTTAGGAATTGTACCATTTAATCCATTCCAAATTCCTTTATTAAATACAACAATTTTATTAGCTTCAGGAATCACAGTAACTTGAGCACACCATAGTTTAATAGAAAATAATCATTCTCAAGCTACACAAAGTTTATTTTTTACTGTTCTTTTAGGAGTATATTTTTCTATCTTACAAGCATATGAATACATTGAAGCTCCTTTTACTATTGCTGATGCAGTATACGGATCTACATTTTTTATAGCAACAGGATTCCATGGATTACATGTTTTAATTGGTACTACTTTTTTACTAATTTGTTTAATTCGTCATTTAAATAATCACTTCTCAAAAAATCATCACTTTGGATTTGAAGCAGCCGCATGATATTGACATTTTGTTGATATTGTTTGATTATTTTTATATGTATCAATTTATTGATGAGGAGGATAAAAATATTTATATAGTATAAAAGTATATATGACTTCCAATCATAAGGTCTATTAATTTAATAGTATAAATAATTTTTTCAATATCTATAATTTCTTCTTTTATTTTTTTATTATCTGTTATTGTTATAATATTAGCTACAATCTTATCAAAAAAAAGTTTAAGAGACCGAGAAAAAAGTTCACCATTTGAATGTGGATTTGACCCCATATCTTCTTCTCGACTACCATTTTCTTTAAAATTTTTTTTAATTACAATTATTTTCTTAATTTTTGATGTAGAAATTGCATTAATTTTACCAATAATTTTAATTATTAATTATTCAAATTTAATTGTATGAACAATTACATCTGTCATTTTTATTTTAATTTTATTAATTGGGTTATATCATGAATGAAATCAAGGTATATTAAATTGATCAAATTAACAGGGTTATAGTTAAATTTATAACATTTGATTTGCATTCAAAAATAATTGAATTATTCAATTTACCTTATGAATATGAAGCGATAAATTGCAATTAGTTTCGACCTAATCTTAGGTAAATTTACCCTTATTCTTTTAATTGAAACCAAAAAGAGGTATATCACTGTTAATGATAAAAATGAATTATAAATTCCAATTAAAGAAATATGATATTCAAATAAAAGCTGCTAACTTTTTATTTTAATGGTTAAATTCCATTTATATTTCTTATTTATATAGTTTAATAAAACATTACATTTTCATTGTAAAGATAAAAATATTTTTTTTATAAATTACTAATTTTAATTATTTAAATATTTAAAGATTAATTAATCTCCCTAATATCTTCAATATTATACTCTAATTATAAGCTATTTAAATATAATAAAACTAAAATTATTATTAAAACTGTAAACCATAAAATAAAAATTAATAAATAAATTTTTAAATTATTATTTTGTATAGTATAATAAAATTGAGAAAATAAAACTAATTGCTTATATAAATTTTGACTACCCATAAATTCTGATCAACCTTGGTCAAAATTCTTTAAAACATTTATTCCATACTTTAAAGAATAATTAATAATCCCATAAGTAGAAATATATGGCATAAATCACATAGACCCCACAAATACACTAGTTAAATATATACTTAAAGACTTATTAAAAAAAAATAAAGAAGTTTTAGAAATTAAATAACCTCATAAACCTCCTAAAATACAAACAAATAAAGTCATAAATTTTAAATAAAAAGGTAAAATAATTGTATGAGGAGTTAAAAAAATTAACCATCTTAATATACTACCACCAATAATTCTTATTAATACTAACACTAATATACCTCGTAATATAACCCATCTTTCATCATTTAAAACATTTAAAGATCTACAATTTAAATCACCAGTTATTGAATAATAAACTAATCGTAGAGAATAACAGACTGTTAAACCTGTAGAAAAAAAAAATAAAAAGTAAATAAATACATTTATTATACTTATTGAAACAACTTCTAAAATTAAATCCTTAGAATAAAACCCAGCTAAAAAAGGTATACCACATAAAGCTAAATTAGCAACATTAAAACATGTACTAGTTAAAGGCATATAAATTCTTAATCCTCCTATTAATCGTAAATCTTGAGAATTATTTATATTATGAATAATAGCTCCAGCACATATAAATAATAAAGCCTTAAATAATGCATGAGTTAATAAATGAAAAAAAGCTAATTTATAATATCCTATAGATAAAATTATTATTATTAACCCTAACTGACTTAAAGTTGATAAAGCAATAATCTTTTTTAAATCAAATTCAAAATTAGCTCCTAATCCAGATATAAACATTGTTAAACCTGATAATAATAACAACAATTGACCTATCCAAGAATTAGCTAATAAAATATTAAATCGAATTAATAAATAAATTCCTGCAGTTACTAAAGTAGAAGAATGAACTAAAGCAGAAACTGGAGTAGGGGCAGCTATCGCAGCAGGTAGCCAAGAAGAAAAAGGAATTTGAGCTCTTTTTGTTATAGCTGCTAATACAACTAATATACCAATTAACATCATAATTGAATCCTTTATTATAAATTCTAAATAAAAAATATAACTTCATCTTCCATAATTTAATATTCAAGCAATAGCTAATAATAAAGCAACATCCCCAATTCGATTTAATAGGGCAGTCAATATACCAGCATTATAAGATTTAATATTATTAAAATAAATAACTAAACAATAAGAAACAAGACCTAATCCATCTCACCCTAATAAAATTCTAATTAAATTAGGTCTAATAATTAATAATATTATAGATATAACAAATAATAAAACTAATATAATAAATCGATTTATATTAACATCTCCTCTTATATATTCCATTCTATAATAAATAACTATAGAAGAAATCAACAAAACAAAAGATATAAATATTAATCTTATTCAATCAAATAAAAAAGTTATAACAATTCTAGAAGAATTTAAAGATACTAACTCTCATTCTAAAAAAATAATGATCTCATTTATTAAAAAATAAAAAGAAGTTAATAATAAAGAAATTCTTGTTATTAATAAAAATACAGAACTAATTAAATTAATTGATAAATACCTCACAATTTAAAATGAATAAATTCATATCCCTGACACCACAAATCAATATTTTTTTTAAACTATTTAAATATATTATAATCATAATAAACATATTTCAGACTTTAAAACTAATAAATTTAAAGGAAATCAATGTAAAAATAATAATAAATATTCTCGATTAAACCCTATTCTAAAAGAATATACTCCTGAATTTAATTTACCATGCTGACTATAAGCATATAAATACAAAGTATAAGCAGCTCTAAAAAAAGATAAAAATATCAATAAAATTATTGTTAATCATGATCATCTAACAATTCTATTTAATAAAGAAATTTCACCTAATAAATTTAAAGTAGGAGGTGCAGCTATATTAGCAGAACATAATAAAAATCACCATAATGTTATAGAAGGTATAAAATTTAGTAAACCCTTATTAATCAATAATCTTCGTCTACCTAATCGTTCATAAGATATATTTGCTAAACAAAATAAACCTGAAGAACACAAACCATGAGCAATTATTAAAGTATACGATCCACAAATACCCCAATAAGTCATAGTTATTAATCCACTCAATACAATTCCTATATGAGCTACTGAAGAATAAGCAATTAAAGACTTTAAATCTGTTTGTCGTAAACAAATTAAACTTACTAAAACACCCCCAACTAATCTAATTCTAATAAATCAAAAATTAAATTTTAATCCTATAATTTGTAAAAAATTAAAAATTCGTAATAAACCATAACCTCCTAATTTTAACATAATACCAGCTAAAATTATTGAACCAGATACAGGAGCTTCAACATGAGCCTTAGGTAATCATAAATGAACCAAAAACATTGGTATTTTTACTAAAAAAGATAAAATTAAAGAAATATATAAAATAAAAAGTCTAAAATTTATATTATTTAACATGTAAAAATTTATAGTATTAACATTTTTATATAAATAAAAAATTGAAATTAATATTGGTAATGAAACTAATAATGTATAAAATAATAAATATATACCAGCTTGAAGACGCTCAGGTTGATACCCCCACCCCAAAATTAAAAATAAAGTTGGAATCAAACTACCTTCAAAAAATAAATAAAATAAAAATAAATTTATTCTTCTAAATGTCAATAATAATAACAACAATAATATTAATACATTAATTAAAAATAAATTTTTATAATTATTTAATTTATTAATAGAATCTCTAGCTATTAATATTAAAGAACAAATTCAAAATCTTAATAAAATTATACCATAAGAAAGTATATCTATACCTAAAAAATAAGACACTATAACAAAATAATTTCTATGATAATTATAAATAATTAAAATTATTATAATTATAAATAATATATTTTGAACCATTCAAAATATATTTTGTATAAAACATACTGGAAATATTAACAATAATATAAATAAAATTTTTAACATTGTAAAATATTAAAAGATTGAAAATAATCATTACCATATGTACGAATTATAGAAACTAAAATTGAAAGTCCTAAAACTCCTTCACAAACTCTAAAAGTTATAAAAACTATTATAAAATAATTTTCATAATTTAATATATTTAAATAAATAAATAATATATAAAATAAAGATAAAACAATATATTCTAAACTTAAAAGTATAGATAACAAATGTTTACAATTAGAAATAAAAACAATAATTCCTATTATTATTAAAAAAAAAGGTAATCCTCAATTAAATAACATTATCATTAGTTTTAATAGTTTAACAAAAACATTGGTCTTGTAAATCAAAAATAAGAATAAATTCTTTTTAAACTTCAAGAAAAAAGAAAACTCTTTATCATTAATCTCCAAAATTAATATTTTAAATAAACTATTTCTTGATATTATACAATTTATACTTTACAGAATAACATTTATATTTAGATTTATTTTTATACAAATAAATCATCCTCTTAGAATAGGAATACTACTACTTATCCAAACAGTTTTAATTTGTTGTATTTCAGGATTAATAACTAAAAGTTTTTGATTCTCTTATATCTTATTTTTAATTTTTGTAGGAGGAATACTAGTTTTATTTATTTATGTAACCTCTTTAGCATCAAATGAAATATTTTCTTTATCAATAAAAATAATTTTTATAATATTAATATATATACTTTCTATATTTATAATTATTTTATTTAGTGATAAAATTATTTTAATATTTAATTCTATGAATAATGAAATAATTTCAATTACTAATATTAATTCATTTATTTCAGAAAATTCTTTAAATTTAAATAAACTTTATAATTATCCTACAAATATAATCACAATTATATTAATTAATTATTTATTAATTACATTAATTGTAACAGTAAAAATTACTAAATTATTTTATGGTCCTCTTCGTATAATAAATTAACTAATGAATAAACCAATACGAACATATCACCCCATTTTAAAAATTGCAAATAATGCTTTAGTTGATTTACCTTCCCCTATTAATATTTCTGTATGATGAAATTTTGGTTCATTATTAGGATTATGTTTAATTATTCAAATTTTAACCGGATTATTCTTAGCTATACATTATACTGCTGATATTAGAATAGCTTTTAATAGAGTAGACCATATTTGCCGTAATGTAAATTATGGATGATTATTACGAACACTACACGCTAATGGTGCATCTTTTTTTTTTATTTGTATTTACCTTCATGTAGGACGAGGAATATATTATGGTTCTTACTTATTTACTCCTACATGACTTTCTGGTACTATTATTTTATTTTTAGTTATAGGAACAGCATTTATAGGATATGTTCTACCATGAGGACAAATATCTTTTTGAGGAGCTACAGTAATTACTAATTTATTATCAGCTATCCCATACTTAGGTACAGACTTAGTACAGTGAATTTGAGGAGGATTTGCTGTAGATAATGCAACTCTAACTCGATTTTTTACATTCCATTTTATTTTACCTTTTATTGTTCTAGCTATAGTAATGATTCATTTATTATTTTTGCATCAAACAGGATCTAATAATCCTATAGGACTAAACTCTAATTTAGATAAAATTCCATTCCATCCATACTTTAGTTATAAGGATATCACAGGATTTATTGTAATAATTTTATTATTAACTTTATTAACTTTATGAAATCCTTACTTATTAGGAGATCCAGATAATTTTATTCCTGCTAATCCTCTAGTAACACCAATTCATATTCAACCTGAATGATATTTTTTATTTGCTTATGCTATTCTACGATCAATTCCTAATAAACTTGGAGGTGTTATCGCTTTAGTAATATCAATTGCAATTTTAATAATCATACCATTTTATAATTTAAGAAAATTCCGAGGAATTAGATTTTACCCTATTAATCAAATTTTATTTTGAATTATATTAGTTATTGTAATTTTATTAACATGAATTGGAGCCCGACCAGTAGAAGACCCTTATATTATTATTGGACAAATTTTAACAGTATTATATTTTTTATATTACATTGTAAATCCTTTAATTTGTAAATGATGAGATAATTTATTAAATTAATAAATTAGTTAATGAACTTGAATAAGTGTATGTTTTGAAAACATAATATAGAAACCATAATTTTCTATTAACTTTACTAAAAATAGTTAATTAAACTAAATATATTAAAAAAATTTTTAAACCAATAAAAAATAATAAATAATTTAAAGAAAATGGTAAAAAACTTTTTCAAGCTAAATATATTAATTTATCATAACGAAATCGAGGTAAAGTACCTCGTACTCAAATAAACACAAATGAAATAAACATTAATTTTAAATAAAATAATAATCTAAAAATATCTCCTCCTAAAAAAATTAAAGAAAATAATATACTTATAAATAAAATTCTTGCATATTCTGATAAAAAAATTAATGCAAATCTACCTCTTCTATATTCTACATTAAACCCAGATACCAACTCTGATTCACCTTCAGCAAAATCAAATGGAGTACGATTAGTTTCTGCTAAAGAAATAATTAATCAAATAAAAGCTAACGGATACAAAATAATTAAAAATCACAAATAAACTTGATAATAATAAAAATTTAATATATTATAATTATTAATTAAAAAAACAAAAGACAATAAAATTAAAGCTAATCTAACTTCATATGAAATAGTCTGAGCAATAGAACGTAAACCTCCTAATAAAGCATAATTAGAATTAGAAGATCATCCAGCAATTATTACAGTATAAACCCCTAAACTTGTACAACATATAAAAAATAATAAACCTAAATTAAAAGAAAATAATTTAATAAAAAAAGGTATACATATTCATAATAATAATGATAAAAATAATGAAAAAATTGGTGAAAAATAGTAAGAAATATAATTTGATAATAAAGGATAAGTTTGTTCTTTTGTAAATAATTTAATTGCATCACAAAAAGGTTGAGGAATTCCTATTAAACCTACTTTATTTGGCCCTTTACGAATTTGAATATAACCTAAAACTTTACGTTCTAATAAAGTCAAAAAAGCTACTCTAACTAAAACACAAATAATTAATATTAAACTTATAATAAAAGATAAAATAATTTCTATATAAAACAAGTACTATTTGTAATATAAATTACATTTATAAATTCTAAATTTATTACATTAATCTGCCAAAATAGTTTATTATAAATTAATTATATTCATATCTATAAAATATATTTATTTTTATATTTAATCCTTTCGTACTAAAATATAAAACTTAATTAAAGATAGAAACCAACCTGGCTTACACCGGTTTGAACTCAGATCATGTAAGATTTTAAAAGTCGAACAGACTTAAAATTTAAACGGCTACACCTAAAATTATATCTTAATCCAACATCGAGGTCGCAATCTTTTTTATCAATATGAACTCTCCAAAAAAATTACGCTGTTATCCCTAAAGTAACTTAATTTTTTAATCATTAAAAATGGATCAATTATTCATAAATCTATGACTTTAAATTTAAAAGTTAATTAAATTTTACTATCACCCCAATAAAATATTTAATTATTATAATAACTAACTTAATCTTTAAAATTAAAATAAAATAAATATAAAGATTTATAGGGTCTTCTCGTCTTTTAAATAAATTTTAGCTTTTTGACTAAAAAATAAAATTCTATTATAAATTCAAATGAAACAGTTAATATTTCGTCCAACCATTCATTCCAGCCTTCAATTAAAAGACTAATGATTATGCTACCTTTGCACAGTTAAAATACTGCGGCCATTTAATAAAAATCAGTGGGCAGGTTAGACTTTAAATTAATTTCTAAAAGACATGTTTTTGTTAAACAGGCGAACATTATTTTTGCCGAATTCTTTATTTAAACTTTTCAAAAAAAAATAAATTTTTATAAATTTTTATATACTAATTATATCATTATTAATTTATTTTTAAAATTAAAATAAATATTTTTATAAAAAATTAAAATATAATAAATAATGTTATATAAAAATTAATTTATAACAAACTTAATAAAAATTGATACTTCTAAACATATTATATTTAAAATTTTATTTATTATTTATAACAATTTATTTTATAGCTTATCCCATAAAATACTATTTTTTAAAAATTATTTAATTAAATAATTAATTAAATAAATTTTAAAAAACTAAATTAAATTTATTTCTTAAAAAACTAGATACCTTTAAAAACGAATAACATTTCATTTCTAATAAATTATTAAAAATAATTTTATTACATTAACTTTTATAATTTATTAAATCTTTTAAAATCGAGATTAATAATTTTAATTATTTCATATTTAATACACTCTGATACACAAGATACAATAAATTAAATTTTCTTTTTTAATAATAATTTTTCATAATATTTCAATTTTTTTTTACAATACTAATAAACTATAATTAATATTATTTTTTCTATAAAATATACTAAAACATTTTTTTTTATAATTATTTTTAATAATTAATTTTTTAAAATAATACAATATTAATAAATAATATATAATCAATTTATATTGATTTGCACAAAAATCTTTTCAATGTAAATGAAATGCTTTTCTAAATAAGCTTTAAATTGATTCTAGATACACTTTCCAGTACATCTACTATGTTACGACTTATCTTATTTTAATAACAAGAGTGACGGGCGATATGTACATATTTTAGAGCTAAAATCAAATTATTTATCTTTATAATTTTACTATCAAATCCAATTTAATTAAATTTTTCATATTTAAATCCAAAAATAAATTTTATTGTAACTCATCTATACTTAAAAATAAACTACACCTTGATTTGATATTAATTTTAATATAAATTTCAGAAAATTATTATTCTTATAAAATATTCTAATAACAACGATATATAGATTGATTAACAATTTTAAGTAAGGTACATCGTGGATTATCGATTATAAGACAAGTTCCTCTGAATAGACTAAAATACCGCCAAATTTTTTAAGTTTCAAGATTATATCTAATACTACTCAAATTATATAATACATATATTTTAAATAATAGGGTATCTAATCCTAGTTTTTAATTAAAATTTGAAAGCTTCAATAACTTTTTATTTTAAAATATTTAAAATTAATTAAAATTTCACTTAATAATTAACTAACTAAATTTTTATAAAACATTTAACTTTTATTAATAAAATTTATTTATATTATTTGTATAACCGCAACTGCTGGCACAAATTAAGTTAATATTAATTAATATTTCTATTTCTAAATTTCTTTAATTTATAATATTAATTACTGCAAATAAAATTAAATATTTACTTTCAAAATAAATAAAATTTCACACAAAAATTTACATATAATATAAATTAATAATAAATTTTTTAAGCCAAAATAAAACTTTATAGGTTTAAAATTTTATTAAATATTACTTTAAAATAAAAATTAATAAATATTTAAATACTAAAAAAAAGTAATAAAAATTAATAAATTACATTTAATTTTAAATAATTAATATTTAATTTAAAAATTTTAAATAAAAATAAATAAATTATATAATAATTAATTTAAATAATTAATATTAGTAACTCCTCCTTAAAAATTAAATTCAAAATAATTAAACCCCTAATTTTAATTATTTTATAGTTTATTTTTTGTATATATTATAAATTATTAAATTATATTTAATAAATAAATAAATAATCTTAAAAAGTAATTTTAAAAATTTATTAATTTATATTTTTAAAAAATAAATATTAATTATTTAAAATTATATAATAATTAATTTAAATAATTAATATTAGTAACTCCTCCTTAAAAATTAAATTCAAAATAATTAAACCCCTAATTTTAATTATTTTATAGTTTATTTTTTGTATATATTATAAATTATTAAATTATATTTAATAAATAAATAAATAATCTTAAAAAGTAATTTTAAAAATTTATTAATTTATATTTTTAAAAWATTAATAATCTATATTTATATAGATAATATATTATATGAAATAATTATAAATATATAGATTATATTTATCTATATATTTATAAATATAATTATTTAATTATAAATTATAAATATAATAATTTAATATAAATTTTTTATATTTATAAATTAATAATTTAAATTTTAAATTATATTTAAAAAATATGTTGTTCTAACATATTTTTAAATATAATTTAAAATTTATTAAATATTTATATATATAGATATTTATATATATATATATACATGTGTGTATAAATAAATATATATATACCTACAATTATAAATATTTGTGCTATTATATTAATTATAATACTAATTTTAATTATTTAAAATAAATCTAAATTAAATTTAATATTTTTTTTTTACTCTTTTTTTTTCCTTTAAAA